GGATTTTCAGTTTATGGGAGGTAGTATGGGATCCGTAGTTGGGGAGAAAATTACCCGTTTGATTGAATACGCTACTAAAGAATTTCTGCCTCTTATTATAGTGTGTGCTTCTGGAGGGGCACGCATGCAAGAAGGAAGTTTGAGCTTGATGCAAATGGCTAAAATATCTTCTGCTTTATATGATTATCAATCCAATAAAAAGTTATTCTATGTACCAATCCTTACATCTCCTACTACCGGTGGGGTGACAGCTAGTTTTGGTATGTTGGGGGATATCATTATTGCTGAACCCAATGCCTACATTGCCTTTGCGGGTAAAAGAGTAATTGAACAAACATTGAATAAAACAGTACCCGACGGTTCACAAGGGGCTGAATATTTATTCCAGAAGGGCTTATTCGATCTAATCGTACCACGTACTCTTTTAAAAAGTGTTCTGAGTGAGTTATTTCAACTCCACGCTTTCGTTCCTTTGAATCAAAAATAAAAAATTCAGTTCAATTTTTTTGAGCAAACAAGTAATTTGTTTATCTAATTAGTTTATCGGAATCCAAGTAAAAATTAGACGAATGGGGTTTTCTTTGTTGACATAAGATATAATTGTATAAAGAATCAAAAGTCACATAAAATTGAAAATCCGTCCCCTTTTCTATATTCATTATTATTTATCAACAAGATAAAAGATGAAATTATGATTTTCGTAAAGTAAAATCGGGCAAAAAAAAAAAAAAAAGATCTTCTTCTCGTCATATATAATTCAAATCTATAAACTATAGAATTTTTTATCTTTCTATATCTTACGATAATCCTATTTTGACTAAGAATCCCTGCGGGATGGGATTCTAACAAACCCTTCAATATAATTTAGAATCTAAATAAGTAGAATCTAATTCATTTTTAATAAGCTTTTTGCTTCATAAATGAAATTCGAAGACAAGAGCCAAAAAATGAAGAAAATAGTATCTCATCCACATCCTTTCAAATCCTTCATGTAGAAAGATATAAAACTACATTATATACTCACTTAGATAGATACTTATATCTATAGATATTAAGTAATAATCATTCTCAAATTATAAGAAGTAAGATATCCTTCTATCTAATATCCTTATATATAATAAGATATATAATAAGATATCTTTATATTATAAATTTATATTATAAATAATAAATATAAAATCTAAATAATAATAACAGGTACAAATAGTCAATCGAGGTACCCATTCTATGACAACTCTTAACTTTCCCTCTATTTTGGTCCCTTTAGTAGGCCTAGTATTTCCGGCAATCGCAATGGCTTCTTTATTTCTTCATGTTCAAAAAAACAAGATTGTTTAGAGCCGATGGCACAAAATATCATCTATTTTTTTTTTTACGTTTGTATCATAACACAGATATCCATTTAGCAAAATATGGTATAAGCGGCTTCCGCCGAAAAATTCTTATGTCTCCATAAAATGCTATATTCTAGCTATTTTCAAATAGACCCGAATCGCGGATGGCTGAGCTGTAAAGCCGGTCTATCTATATGTATGTGGCTATCTTTAGTGAGTCATACGAAGGGTATGTTATTAGTTTAGATCTAACCAATTTAATGAATTACTCCTAAAGGTTCACATCAAACTAGTGCTAGTTGATGCGAGTTACTTCGGAAACAAATAGACTAAAGTCAAATTCATTTGGGGTATTCTCTCAATTCCAAAAAAGCAACGGGATCAAGTATGAGTTGTCGATCAGAACATATATGGATAGAACCTATAAAGGGGGCTCGAAAAATAAGTAATTTATGCTGGGCTATTATCCTTTTTTTAGGTTCATTAGGATTCTTGTTGGTTGGAACCTCGAGTTATCTTGGTAGAAATTTGATATCTTTATTTCCGTCTCAGCAAATAGTATTTTTTCCACAAGGAATTGTGATGTCTTTCTATGGGATCGCGGGTCTTTTTATTAGCTCCTATTTATGGTGCACAATTTCGTGGAATGTAGGTAGTGGTTATGATCGATTTGATATAAAAGACGGAATAGTGTGTATCTTTCGTTGGGGATTTCCTGGAAAAAATCGTCGGGTCTTCCTCCGATTTCTTATAAAAGATATTCAATCCGTCAGAATAGAAGTTAAAGAGGGTATTTATGCTCGGCGTGTCCTTTATATGGATATAAGAGGCCAGGGAGCCATTCCATTGACTCGTACTGATGAGAATTTTACGCCACGGGAAATGGAACAAAAAGCTGCGGAATTGGCCTATTTCTTGCGTGTACCAATTGAAGTATTTTAATAAATGAGCCGAGAAATAAATGCTTTCTCAGCAGGAGGGCAAAAATGAAAGAATCCTCTTTTTCTAGAACATAACTTAATTGATGTTTCTTCAGAACATTCATTCGAGTTAAAGCAGACTATATGGAACAAGTATAAAAAAAACTCTTTGGGGTATCTTTTTATCGAAATATACACAACTCAATTAAATCAAAAATCTAAATATCTCATAATCAACCATTTCGAAATAAGGAAATCTCCCCCCCCCCTTTTTTACTTTTTGGAATTGAGACTTTATATTCAGATAGATCATATCTTGTCATTTTTTCGACGCTTCTTTTTGTGCTCCTTAATAACCAAAAAATTGGATCTCTTATAATGATAACTAGCCAATTTCTGTCGTTTTTTGCCACCCTTTTTTCACAAGATTCTTTAGAAAATTCCCTCAATTATTCTATCCCTGACTACTCATAGTCAGTTAACTTTTTTAGAAATCTTAGCTATTTTTATATAATGATAGAAAAGGAGTTCTTTCGTATCAAAATATTAAAAATATTGCGATTCATTGTTGAATATTGAAATTGAATTTTATATTGATTTTTCGGGGCATTCATCGAAAGGAGATATGTTCTTCGAATTTTACTATAGGGAAAAAAGAGTTTTTTATTCTTTATTATTTATTCATTCGAATTTTTCGTCTATTTCTGTCTTTTTTTCTAGATTCAAGGCCTAACCACGAAATCACAAATAAAAAATAGTGAATAGATTCATAGGTTCGATAACTTGTAATATAACTTGATGCGTGAGAGAAATATTAGATTACATAGAGTCGACGAACGAGCTGGGTTCATTAACAATTCACAGATGAAAAAATGGCAAAAAATAAAGCATTCACTCCTCTTTTATATCTTGCATCTATAGTATTTTTGCCCTGGTGGATTTCTCTCTTATTTCAAAAAAGTCTGGAATCGTGGGTTACTAATTGGTGGCATCCTAGGCAATCCGAAACTTTTTTGAATGATATTGAAGAAAAGAGTATTCTAGAAAAATTCCTAGAATTAGAGGAACTCCTCTTCTTAGAAGAAATGATCAAGGAATACTCGGAGACACATCTACAAAACCTTCGTATAGGAATTCACAAAGAAACAATCCAATTAATCAAGATACACAACGAGGGTCGTATTCATACAATTTTGCGCTTCTCGACAAATATAATCTGTTTCATTATTCTAAGTGGTTATTCTATTTTGGGTAATAAAGAACTTGTTATTCTTAACTCTTGGGCTCAGGAATTCCTATCTAACTTAAGTGACACAATAAAAGCTTTTTCTCTTCTTTTATTAACTGATTTATGTATTGGATTTCATTCGCCCGATGGTTGGGAATTGGTGATTGGCTTTGTCTACAAGGATTTTGGATTTGTTCATAATGATCAAATTATATCTGGCCTTGTTTCCACTTTTCCAGTTATTCTAGATACAATTTTCAAATATTGGATTTTCCGTTATTTAAATCGCGTATCTCCCTCACTTGTAGTGATTTATCATTCAATGAATGACTAAAAAATGGTCTACTTAATCCAATTATAATGTTTCTTACTTTGCAGTTGTACATAAGCAAAACATTGAAAATCGCTTTCTATTTCTACCCATCCCGGAGATTCGTCCTATATTCCTATATATTAATCGAGTCAAATTATTCCAGTAAATAACAGAATCGTGGATAGGAAACTCCATTAGTGACCTACCCCAATTTATTGTAGAAATTTTCGGGATCAATGATTGGACCATGCAAACTAGAAATAATTTTTCTTGGATAAAGGAACAGATTACTCGATCTATTTCCGTATCGCTCATGATATATATAATAACTCGTACACCCATTTCAAATGCATATCCCATTTTTGCACAGCAGGGTTATGAAAATCCACGAGAAGCGACTGGACGTATTGTATGCGCCAATTGCCATTTAGCGAATAAACCGGTTGATATTGAGGTTCCGCAAGCGGTACTTCCCGATACTGTATTTGAAGCAGTTGTTCGAATTCCTTATGATACGCAACTGAAACAAGTTCTTGCTAATGGTAAAAAAGGGGCTTTGAATGTAGGGGCTGTTCTTATTTTACCAGAGGGTTTTGAATTAGCCCCTCCCGATCGTATTTCCCCCGAGATAAAAGAAAAGATGGGTAATCTGTCTTTTCAGAGCTATCGCCCCAATCAAAAAAATATTCTTGTCATAGGCCCTGTTCCTGGTCAGAAATATAGTGAAATTACCTTTCCTATTCTTTCCCCGGACCCCGCTACTAAGAAAGACATTCACTTCTTAAAATATCCTATCTACGTAGGTGGAAACAGGGGAAGGGGCCAGATTTATCCTGACGGGAGCAAAAGTAACAATACAGTTTATAATGCTACAGCATCAGGTATAGTAAGCAAAATCCTACGAAAAGAAAAAGGGGGATACGAAATAACCATAGCAGATGCATCGGATGGACGTCAAGTGGTTGATATTATCCCTCCGGGGCCAGAACTTCTTGTTTCAGAAGGCGAATCTATCAAATTGGATCAACCGTTGACAAGTAATCCTAATGTGGGCGGATTTGGTCAGGGAGATGCAGAAATAGTACTGCAAGATCCATTACGTGTACAAGGCCTTTTGTTCTTCTTCGCATCTGTTATTTTGGCACAAATATTTTTGGTTCTTAAAAAGAAGCAGTTCGAGAAGGTTCAATTGTCCGAAATGAATT